ACGGGATCCCCCTCGAATCAGACAAGGAAAGAGGGGGTAAGTCCCGTTGAGTTCTTAATAATCATAATATTTTTTTTTAGAGATGTTTCAAAAACATCCACCTTTTCTGATGATGTTTTTAAAAAATGAACTTCGTTAATTGATTCAGAACATCTGTTACTCAATAGTATCTGTCAATACTTAAAACAAAGAAGGAATCACTCGATTTACCCTTTTTGGATGACTCACAATTATATAGAAATATAATATATTTCTATCAATCAGATATCATGCAAACCCTTTCTATACTAATAGAAGAGAACCTTACTCCATTTAATCTAATAAATATTTAATCTAATAAAAGTGAAATTTTTTTTTATAAGTTCGTTGAAATTGAAGAAGTTCTATATTGCTCAATAAATTGACCTCTATTTATTTGTCCACTACCACTATGTTACGTAAGAAATCTAAAAAAAAAAAAAGGGTTATGATAAAATAAACCTATATATAAAAAAAAAAAAAAAAAAATGAAAACTACAAATATCCATTTTTTACGAATGGGATCGAGAATCTTTATTAATTCGACACAAGAAAGGGTTGGGTAAAATTCCGTTTCTTGTGTCAAGGACTAGGAGACGAACAATCTCCCCTAAAATCCTTTGTTCCTCTCATTTATACTTTGGTTTCTATTCTCCGCTTATTTATCTTTTGTTTTGATTCTAGTCAAATATAAAACTATTGATTCATTCTATATCATACCGTTTCAATTTGGATTGAAAAAACAAATAAATAAAGAAGAGTTAAGTAAAACAGTCAGTCGCCTTCACAATATACTATGACCAGGAATGCGGTATTAAGTAATTCCCGAAATCCGGTAGAATAAAGAATATAAATAAGCAAAATTTTTTTGATCATACATAATTCCCAACAAAAATTTGTTTATTTTTAGAGCTTGATGTTGATAAATCCGCAGATCTAGAAATTCATTTCGGACAATTGAACCTTCTCAAACTGTTTCTTTTTAAGAACCAAAAAGATTTGTGCCAAAATAACAGATGCCAAGAAGAGCAAAAGACCTTGGACACGTAATGGATCTTGAAGTACTATTTCCGCATCTCCCTGACCAAATCCACCCACATTAGGATTACTCGTTAATGGTTGATCAAGTTTGATGGATTCGCCCTCTGAAACAAGAAGTTCCGGTCCTGGAGGGATAATATCAACCACTTGACGTCCATCCGATGCATCCGCTATGGTTATTTCGTACCCCCCTTTTTCTTTTCGTATTATTTTGCTTACTATACCTGCTGCTGTAGCATTATAAACATTATTGTTACTCTTGCTCCCGTCGGGATAAATCTGACCCCTTCCCCTGTTCCCGCCTACATATATGGGATATTTTAAGAAGTGCACATCTTTCTTAGTAGCGGGGTCCGGGGAAAGAATAGGAAAGGTGATTTCACTATATTTCTGACCAGGAACCGGACCTATCACAAGAATATTTTTTTTAGTGGGACGATAGCTCTGAAAAGACAGATTTCCTATCTTTTCTTTAATCTCGGGCGAAATACGATCGGGAGGGGCTAATTCAAACCCCTCGGGTAAAATAAGAACAGCCCCGACATTCAAAGCTCCTTTTTTACCATTAGCAAGAACTTGTTTCAGTTGCAGATCATAAGGAATTCGAACAACTGCTTCAAATACAGTATCAGGAAGTACCGCTTGTGGAACCTCGATATCCACGGGTTTATTAGCTAAATGGCAATTGGCACATACAATACGGCCAGTCGCTTCTCGTGGATTTTCATAACCCTGCTGTGCAAAAATGGGATATGCATTTGAAAGGGGTGCCTGGGTTAGTATATATATCATGAGCGATACGGAAATGGATCGAGTAATCTCTTTCTTTATCCAAGAAAAGGTATTTTTAGTTTGCATGGTCCAATCATTGATCCCGAAAATTTCTACAATAAAATTAGGTAGGTCGCTAGTATAGTTCCCTATCTATAATTTTGCTATTTACTTAAATATTAAATATAAATAATTTTACTGGAATATTGGAGGAATCCCTTGGATGGGTAGTAAGTACAATTTTGAATGTTTTGCTTATGTACAAAGTAACAAATATTATAATTGGATCGTTCGATCACTTTTCAGTCATTCATTGAATGATAAATCACTACAAGTGAAGGAGATACACGATTTAAATAACGAAAGATCCAATATTTAAAAATTGTATCTAAAATGACTGGAAAAGTAGAAACAAGACCGGATATAATTTGATCATTATGAGCAAATCCAAAATCTTTGTAGACAGAGCCAATCATTAATTCCCAACCGTGGGGCGAATGGAATCCTATACATAAATCAGTTAATAAAAGAATAGAAAAAGCTTTTATTGTGTCGCTTAAGTTGTATAGGAATTCTTGAAACCAAGAGTTAAGAATAACAAGTTCTTCATTACCTAGAATAGAATAACCACTTAGAATACCGAAACAGATTATATTTGTCGAGAAGTGTAAAATTGTATGGATGCGATCCTCGTTGTGCATCTTGATCAATTGGATCGTTTCTTTGTAGATTTCGATGCGAGGCTTTTGTAAATGTGTTTCCGGGTATTCCTTTATCATTTCGTCCAAACGTAAGAGTTCCTCTAAGTCTATGAATTCTTTTAGAATACTCTTTTCTTGAATATCATTCAAAAAAATTTCGGATTGCCTAGTATTCCACCAATTAGTAAACCAAGATTCCAGACTTTTATTAAATGAGAGAGAGATCCACCAAGGCAAAAATACTATAGATGCAAGATATAGAAGGGAAATTAATACTTTCTTTTTTGCCATTTTTTCGTCTGTGAATTTTAAAATTTTTAATGAACGCACCTCATTCGTCGACTCTATATGATACTAATATTTCTATCAAGCATAAGTTCTATTACAAGTCATCGATGTATTTCCGGATTTTTTTGTGATTCAGTACAGCGGTTAGTCCTTGAATTTAGAAAGAATATAGAATAAGAAAGAGCCCTCTTCAAATTAATAGTAGTCGGATTTCGAGACGAAAGAACTCCCGTTCTATCAAAATATCAAATATTTAGTATTTAGAAAAAAAAAATTCTTTACTTTATGATGAAATGTTTTGTTTTGATATATGATGAATCTATCATTTAGATTTGTTACTGAATTGAGTTAAGTGGATTTACATACGCCTAAAAAAAATTGTGGACATAAACAATTTCGTTTTAGAATTGTTTCATATACGTTTGCTTTGGCTCGAGTAAGCGTTCTGAAGAAACTTCAGTTAAGTTATGCTATAGAAAAAAAGATGATTCTTGAGTTTTTTATCTCTTGCAAAGTATTCATTCTTCAGTTCCTTTTTTCAAAATACTTCAATTGGTACACGCAAGAAATAGGCCAATTCAGCAGCTTTTTGCTCAATCTCTCGTGGAGTAAAATTCTCATCAGTACGAGTCAAGGGAATGGCTCCTTGTCCTTTTATTTCCATATAAAGGACACGACGAGCATAAATACCCTCTTTAATTTCTATTCTGATGGACTGAATGTCTTTCATAAGGAATCGGAGGAATATGCGACGATTTTTTCCAGGAAATCCCCAACGAAAAATACACACTATGCCCTCTTTTATATCGAATCGATCATAACCACTACCTACATTCCACAAAATTGTGCACCACAAATAGGAGCTAATAAAAAGACCTGCGATCCCATAGAAAGACATCACGATACCTTGTGGAAAAAAAATTATTTGCTGAGAAGGAAATAAAGATATAAAATTCCTACCAAAATAACTGGACGTTCCAACCAATAAAAACCCTAATGAACCTAAAAAAAGAATAAAGGCCCAACAGAAATTACTTGTTTTTCGAGACCCCGCTATAAGTTCTACCCATATACGTTCTGATCGCCAACTCATACTCTAACTAGACCTAGTTGCATTTTATTGGAATTGGGAGAATAACAAAAATAATTTTTTTTTACTTTTTTTTGTTTCCGAAGTAACTCTCATCAACCAGCACTATTATGATGTGAACCTTTAGGGATAATTCATCGAATTTCTTAGATCCAAACTAAAATAATAACATCCCTTTCATATGATTTCCTAATACATATAGATATATTGACTTTACATTTCAGAAATTCTCCCCGATCCCGATCTATTTGAAAATAGTTATAATTCATTTATCATGTTTACACATACATAAGAGCTTATGCTCGAAGGAAGCCGCATATTATACCATATTTTACTAAATAGATATCCGTGTTATGATCCAAGTAAGTCTTGAAAAAATATATATATAAGATTTGTCCTTGTTGTATCTAAAAAATCTTGTTTTTTTGAACATAAAGAGATAAAGAAGCCATTGCAATTGCCGGAAATACTAAGCCCACTAAAGGCACAAAAATGGAGGGGAGACTGTTGAGAGTTATCATAGAATGGGTACCTCGATTTAATATTTGTACCTGTTATTTATTGTTATATTTATTGTTTTATATTTGAACCTTATCCTTATATTGTTATAAAGATATCTTATAATTCATATATAATTGTTATATTATACTAAGTATACCTAAGTGAGTATATATATACTTAATAGGGATAGGGAGTCTATAAGTATATGTTTTAAGAAATATATATTAATTTAAGAAATATATATTAATTAATAAAATACAATAAATATATAAATAAATGGACCTATTCATCTTTCTACATGTTTCTAATTCATCTTTCTACATGTTTCTACATGAAATATATATATACGATAATCCACCCTTTTATTATTCGTATTAGTAGTTATTATCTTTTCTTGTCTTATAAATTTCATAATTTAATAAAATTTTAAAGTATTTCCTAAAAACTCCCAAAGAATTCGTTATAATACGATCCAACAAAAAGGATTCTTAGTGGGGGATTTTTTTCGGGAGATATAGAAAGATGCAAGACCTTGTTAACTAATTCCACGGAAGAAAGCGAAAGAATTCACTCTTTTATTTTGAAAGAAT